GTTTTTTTTTTATAAATTATATTTTATATGGTTAAGTAAAAAATAAAAAGTCATAATATTAATAAAATAAAATAAAAGAAAAAATAAAAATTTAATATTTAATATTAATATATATATATATATATATATATATATATATATATATATATATATATGTATACATATATATAAATTTATTATAATATAATTAATATTTTAATTTATAGTTATTTAGATTAATATTGTTGTTTTAATATGATATTAATTTTTATAATAATATTAATAAAATAAAATAAAAGAAAAAATAAAAATTTAATATTTAATATTAATATATATATATATATGTATACATATATATAAATTTATTATAATATAATTAATATTTTAATTTATAGTTATTTAGATTAATATTGTTGTTTTAATATGATATTAATTTTTATAATAATATTAATAAAATAAAATAAAAGAAAAAATAAAAATTTAATATTTAATATTAATATATATATATATATATGTATACATATATATAAATTTATTATAATATAATTAATATTTTAATTTATAGTTATTTAGATTAATATTGTTGTTTTAATATGATATTAATTTTTATAATAATATTAATAAAATAAAATAAAAGAAAAAATAAAAATTTAATATTTAATATTAATATATATATATATATATATACATATATATAAATTTATTATAATATAATTAATATTTTAATTAAATCTATTTTATATTTTTTACAATAAAAAAAAAAATTTTTATAGTTAAAATAAAATTTTATATAATTTATATTATAAATAAATTTTAGTGTAATTCTAATTTAAAAAATTTTTTTAATAGTAATTAATATTAAAAATTTAAGAAATTAAGATTTAGTAATATAAAAATCATTAACTAATTTTGTGCCAGCAGTTGCGGTTAAACAGAAAATGAATAAATTTTTATTAGTTATAATTAATTTAATTAATTAAATAAATTAAATTAAAAATTATTAAGTAAAATTTTAATTAAAAAAAATTTATATTTAAATTTAATGTATTAAAAAATTTTAAATAAAAACTAGGATTAGATACCCTATTATTAAAAATTAATAATTAAAATACTAAAATATTATATAATTATTTATAAAAACTTAAGTAAATTGGCGGTATTTTATTAAATTTAGAGGAATCTGTTTATTAATTGATAATCCACGAATAAATTTACTTAATTTAAAAATTTATATATCGTTGTTGTAAATATTTTTAAAAAAAAATAATATTTAAAAATTTAAATATAAAATTAATTCAAATCAAGATGTAGTTTATAATTAAGAATATAATGGATTACAATAAATTTATTTAAATGAATTTTAAATTGAAAAATTTAAATGAAATTGGATTTAAATGTAATTTTTTTATTAATTTTAAAAAATGATTTTTAATTAAAATATGTACATATTGCCCGTCACTTCTATTAATAAATTAGAATAAGTCGTAACAAAGTAGAGATACTGGAAAGTGTTTCTAGAAAGATCAAATTATAGCTTAAATTAAGTATATCTTTTACATAGATAAGAAAATAAAAAATAATAATTATTTAATTTGAAATTATGAATAATTTAATAAAAAAAAATATAATAAAATTAATTTTAATAATATATAATATTTTAATTGGGGGGTTAAAGTATTATATAGAAACAATTATTTTATTTATATAAAATTAGTATTGATAAAGAAAATTGAAATAAATTTAAAAAAATTAGTAAAAAATAAGTAATATTAATTTTATTTATCTTGTGTATCAGAGTTTAATAAAAAAATTAATAAATTATATTATTTTTCGAAAAAAAAAGAGTTAATTAATTAAAAGATTATTGTTGCAAAATTATCTTTAATATTTAATTTGAAATGAAATGTTAATCGTTTTTTTTGATATCTAATTTTTTTAGAAAAAAATTTAATTTAAAATTTATTTATTTATTTTTTTTTATTAATAAAAAAAAATAAATTTAAATATTTTAAGGGATAAGCTTTAAAATAAAAAAAAATTATAATTGTATAAATAGTATAATATATTAAAAATTATATTAATTAAATTTTTTAAAAATTATAGTTTATTATAAATAATTTTAATTATTTGAAAAATTTTATTTAATTTAATTTTTTATAAAAATATAATAATAAATTATTTTATTTAAGTAATAATGTTAAAATTAGTATATAATATTAATAAAATATTATAATAATTATTTAAAAATTTATTTTAAGTAATTTGGCAAATAATTATATTTACCTGTTTAACAAAAACATGTCTTTTTTGATTTATAATTTAAAGCTCCGTTCTGCCCACTGAAAATTTTTTTAAGGGCTGCAGTATATTGACTGTACAAAGGTAGCATAATCCAATAGTCTTTTAATTGATGACTAGTATGAATGATCAGATAAAATATAAACTGTCTCAATATAATTTTATAGAATTTAATTTTTTATTTAAAAAGATAAAATAAATTTAAAAGACGAGAAGACCCTATAGAGTTTAATTTAAATTAAAATTATAATAAAATTATATAATATTTAATATAATAATATTTAATTTGGAATTTTATTGGGGTGATAGAAAAATTTAATTAACTTTTTTTTATTTTTTACATTTATTTATGGATTATTGATTTTTTATTAAAGATTATAAGAAAAAATTACCTTAGGGATAACAGCGTAATTATTTTTTTTAGTTCTTATAAAAAAGATAGTTTGCGACCTCGATGTTGGATTAAGATAAAATTTAAGTGAAGAAGTTTAAAATTTTGATCTGTTCGATCATTAAAATCTTACATGATCTGAGTTCAAACCGGTGTGAGCCAGGTTGGTTTCTATCTTTAGATAAATATTATAATTTAGTACGAAAGGAAATTTTATAATAAATAATTTAATTAAATGAATTTTATTAATATTAAATAACTATTTTGGCAGAAAAATGTGATGGTTTTAGGAATCATTTAAATATAATTATTAATTGTATATGTAGTAATATTTATGCAAGATTTAATAATAGTTTTTATAGGTTTATTATTTATTTTTATTGGTGTTTTAATTGGTGTTGCTTATTTAACTTTATTAGAACGTAAATTATTAGGTTATATTCATTTTCGTAAGGGCCCTAATAAAGTAGGAATTATTGGGATTTTACAACCTTTTTGTGATGCTATTAAATTATTTAGTAAAGAACAAATTTATTTAATTTATTCTAATTTTATAATTTATTATATTACTCCGATTTTTAGATTTATATTATCTTTGATAATTTGAGTATTATTACCATATTATTTTAATTTAATTAGATTTAATGTAGGTTTATTATTTTTTTTTTGTTGTACAAAAGTAAAAGTTTATATAATTATATTTGCAGGTTGATCTTCAAATTCAAATTATGCTTTATTAGGAGGTTTACGTTCAATTGCTCAAACTATTTCTTATGAGGTAAGGTTAATTTTAATTTTGATATCTTTAATTATATTAATTATAGGATTTAATATAAATTTATTAAAATTTTATCAATCAATAATTTGATTTTTTTTATTAATATTCCCTTTAATATTAATATGATTTTCTTCTAGATTAGCTGAAACAAATCGGACTCCATTTGATTTTGCGGAAGGTGAAAGAGAGTTAGTTTCTGGGTTTCATATTGAATATGGAGGAGGAGGTTTTGCTTTGATTTTTTTAGCAGAATATTCAAGGATTATATTTATAAGAATAATAATAATTTTATTATATTTTGGGGGGTTTAGTATAATTATTTTTTATTTAAAATTAGTATTTATTTCATTTATTTTTATTTGAATTCGTGGGACTTTGCCACGTTATCGATATGATAAATTAATATATTTATGTTGGAAAATTTATTTGCCTGTTTCTTTAAATTTTATAATTTTTTTTATTGGGTTTATATTATTATTAAAATAATTTTAATTATATTTAGTATAAATTAATAGAATTTTATTATTCTTTTTTTAGTTTTCAAAACAAATACTTATACAAGTTCATTAATTTGTTATATAATTAATTAATTAATTTTAAAAATGATTTTGTCTCAAAAATATCTTATAATTGGGGAGATTATGTAATAAGAAAAATAATTAATTGTTAATATTTGTCCTAAAATAATGTAGGGTTCTTCTACAGGTCGAGCTCCAATTCATGTTAATAATATTAAGTTTGTTAATAAAATTCAAAAATAAATTTGATTTATTGGGTAAAATTGAATTCCTTGAATTTTTTTTATAAAAGTAAATGGTAAAATTATTAAAATAATAATAGATATTATTAAAGCAATAACTCCCCCTAATTTATTGGGAATGGAACGTAAAATTGCATATGCAAATAAAAAATATCATTCTGGTTGAATATGTGCTGGGGTTACTAAAGGATTAGCTGGAATAAAATTATCAGGGTCTCCTAATAAATATGGGTTAGTTAATGATAATAATATTAATAATGTAATTATTATAATTATTCCTAATAAATCTTTTCATGTATAATAGGGATGGAAAGGAATTTTATCTAAATTTCTATTAATTCCTAATGGATTATTAGATCCTGTTTGATGAAGAAAAATTAAATGAATTATTGATATTATTATAATAATAAATGGTAAAATAAAGTGGAATGTGTAAAATCGAGTTAATGTTGCATTATCAATTGCAAATCCTCCTCAAATTCAAATTACTAGTTGATTACCTAAATAAGGAATAGCTGATAAAAGATTTGTAATAACTGTTGCTCCTCAAAAAGATATTTGACCTCATGGTAATACATATCCTATGAAAGCTGTTGATATTAATAATAGTAAAATAATTCTTCCGATTAATCAGGTTATTTTATAATTAAAAGATTCATAATAAATTCCTCGTCCAATATGTAAAAAAATGCAAATAAAAAAAAATGATGCTCCATTTATATGTATAATTCGAATTAATCAACCATAATTTACATTTCGATAAATATAATTTACTCTATAAAAAGCTAAATCAATATTTGCTGTATAATATATAGTTAAAAATAATCCTGTGATAATTTGAATTATTAAGCATAATCCTAATAAAGATCCAAAATTTCATCAAAATGAAATATTTGAAGGTGATGGTAAATCAATTAATGAATTATTGATAATTTTTATAATTGGATGAGTTTTTAGAATTGATTTATAAAATTTTTTCATTTATTTTTATGCTAATAATTAGTTGATCGTAAAGGTCCATAATTAATATTAATAATTTTAATTACTGCAATTAATGTAATAAATAAATAAATAATTAGTATATTTATTATTATTCATATATTATTATTATATATTTTTGAGTTATTTAATTTATACTCATAATTTATATGAATAAAATTATAATTTAAAGGATGTATTTCATAATTTATGTTAAAGTTATTTAAGTTAAATTTATTATATAAATAAAAATTAATAGATAAAAATATAAATATTAAAGTAAATAATAAAAATTTTTGGAAAGAAAAAATTTCATTTGAAGCGATTCTTGAGACATAAATAAATAAAATTAATATCCCTCCAATAAATACTATAAATAAAATATATGAAAATCAATATGAATTAATAATTATTCCTAATATTAAACAAATTAATCTTGTTTGAATAATAATTAATATTCCTAAAGATAGGGGAGTTTTTATAAAAAAAATTAAAATAGAAATTATTATAATTATATTAATTAAAAAATTAAATATTTCCAAAAATAGTTTAAATAAAATAATAATTTTGGAGATTATTGATAAAGAAATTCTTTTTTTTTGAAGTTTTTAAAAATAAAATTTTATTTTGGTTTACAAGACCAATGTTTTAGAAAATAAACTATAAAAACCAAAATTTTTAATGAAAATAATTATTATTTTTATATTTATTATTGGTAATTTAATTTTTGTTTCTAAATATAAACCTTTTTTAATTGTTTTTTTAAGTTTAGAATTTTTAGTTTTAATTATTTTTTGTTTTTTATTTTATTTTTTGAGATATTATTTATATGAAAATTTTATATTAATTTTATATTTGGTCTTTTCTGTTTGTGAGGGGGTTTTAGGTTTGTCTGTTTTAGTTTCTTTAGTTCGTTCTTATGGTAATGATTATTTTCAAAGTTTTAATTTATTAAATTAGTTTTAATGATAAAAAATTTTTTTTTTTTGATATTTTTAATTATTTTTTGTTTTTTTAATAAAATATTTTGAATGGTTCAAATTAGCTTTTTTTTTTTATTCATTATATTTTTATTTAATTTTATTAGGATTGGGGGGTATTATATAATTAGTTATATATTTGGAATTGATATAATTTCTTACGGTTTAATTTTACTTAGAATTTGAATTTCTTGTTTAATTATTATAGCGAGTGAAAATTTATTTAAAGTTAATTTTTTTGTTAATAATTTTTTATTAATTTTAATATTATTATTAATTATATTAGTTTTAACTTTTAGATCTATAAACTTATTTATATTTTATTTTTTTTTTGAAGGTAGATTAATTCCTATTTTGTTATTAATTTTAGGTTGAGGTTATCAACCTGAACGAATTCAGGCTGGGGCATATTTATTATTTTATACTTTATTTGCTTCTTTACCATTATTATTAAGAATTTTTTATTTAAATAAAATTTCTTATTATTTAAGAATTTATATGTTAAAATTTTATAATTTTAATTTTTTTTTGTTATATTTCTCTATGATTTTTGCTTTTTTAATTAAAATACCAATATATTTTGTACATTTATGATTACCTAAGGCTCATGTTGAAGCTCCTATTTCTGGTTCTATAATTTTAGCGGCTGTAATATTAAAGTTAGGAGGTTATGGTTTAATTCGAATTATAATTTTTTTTCAAGAAATTTCTTTAAAATTTAATATTATTTGGTTAATTATTAGTATAATTGGAGGAATTTATGTAAGATTTATATGTTTGATTCAAATTGATATAAAATCTTTAATTGCTTATTCTTCAGTTGCTCATATAAGAATAGTAATTGGAGGAATTATAACATTAAATTATTGAGGATTTATAGGTTCTTATATTATAATACTTGGACATGGTTTATGCTCTTCAGGGATATTTTGTTTATCTAATATTTGTTATGAACGTTTATTTAGACGTAGATTATTTATTAATAAAGGTATAATTAATTTTATGCCTTATATAACTTTATGATGATTTTTAATAATTTCTTCTAATATATCTTGTCCTCCATCATTAAATTTAATAGGTGAAATTATTTTAATTAATAGATTAATATTATGGTCAAATTATAATATATTATTTTTAATAATAATTTCATTTTTTAGAGCTATATATAGGTTATATTTATATTCTTTTACTCAGCATGGTTCTTATTATAGAGGTATTTTTAGATTTTATATGGGGACTTCACGAGAATATTTGTTATTATTTTTACATTGATTTCCTTTAAATATTATATTTTTTAAATTAGATTATTTTTTAATTTGATTTTAATTTAAATAATTTAATTAAAATATTGATTTGTGGAGTCAAAAATATAATAAAATATTATTTTAAATAATTTTTTTTAAAAAAAACAACATTTGTTTAAAAGGATTTTATTTTCTTTTATTATTATTTTTTTTTTTTTTTTTTTTTTTTTTATTTTATTTTTATAATGAAACAATTATTTTTATTGAATGGGAAATTATTTCTTTTAATTCTAATATAATTGTTATATCTATTTTAATTGATTGAATGTCTTTATTATTTATAAGGTTTGTTTTATTAATTTCTTCTGTAGTAATTATATATAGTGAGGGTTATATAAGTTCAGATAAAAATTTAATTCGATTTATTATTTTAGTTTTATTATTTGTTTTATCAATAATATTATTAATTATTAGTCCTAATTTAATTAGAATTTTATTGGGTTGAGATGGATTAGGATTAATTTCTTTTTGTTTAGTAATTTATTATCAAAGATTTAAATCCTATAATTCTGGTATATTAACAGTATTATCTAATCGTGTGGGTGATGTATTTATTTTAATTTGTATTTCTTGGATAATAAATTATGGTAGATGAAATTATTTTTTTTATTTAAATTTCATAAAGAGTGATTTTTCAATAATTATATTAAGTTATTTAATTATTTTAGCTGCTATAACTAAAAGAGCTCAAATTCCATTTAGGTCTTGGCTACCAGCAGCTATAGCTGCTCCTACACCTGTTTCTGCTTTAGTTCATTCTTCTACATTAGTTACTGCTGGAGTTTATTTATTAATTCGATTTAGGGAATTATTAATAAATTCTTTATGTTTTAAAATATTATTATTAATTTCTAGATTAACTATATTTATAGCTGGTATTGCTGCTAATTATGAATTTGATTTAAAAAAAATTATTGCTTTTTCAACTTTAAGTCAATTAGGGTTAATAATAAGAATTTTATGTATTGGATTTCCTAAATTAGCTTTTTTTCATCTTTTAACTCATGCAATGTTTAAAGCTTTATTATTTATATGTGCTGGTATAATTATTCATATTTTGATAGATATTCAAGATATTCGTTATATGGGAAGATTAAGAAATTTTATTCCATTAACTTCATTATGTTTTAATATTTCTAATTTATCTTTATGTGGTATTCCATTTTTATCTGGTTTTTATTCTAAGGATATGGTTTTAGAAATATTTTTTATAACTAATTTTAATTTATTAATTTATTTATTAATATATATATCAACTGGATTAACTATATTTTATACAATTCGTTTATTATTTTATTTAATAATTAATGAATTTAATTTAATTTCTATTTATAATTTAATAGAAGAAAATTATATTATGATTTATAGAATAATAGTTCTTTTAATTATAAGATTAATTAGAGGAAGAGTATTAAATTGGATAATTTTTTATGATTCTAATTTTATTTATATAAGAATGTATATAAAATTAATAGTTGTTTATGTAAGAATAATTGGTATAATTTTAGGATATTTTATTAGGCTTATAAAATGAAATTTAATTTCTAAATTTTTATTAACATACAAAATTAGTTTTTTTTTTTCTTCTATATGATTTTTAGTTATATTATCTACTTATAGTTTATCTTTAAAATTTTTAAATTTTAATTATAAATCTTATAAAAATATTGATTTAATATGGAATGAATATTTAAGAGGACAGGGAATTTTTTTTATTTTAAAAAATTATTCTATTTATTATTATTATTTTCAAATAAATAATTTTAAAATTTATATATTTAGATTTATTATTTGATTTTTTTTTATTTATTTATTTATAATAATAATTAATTATTATTTAAATAGCTTATAAAGAGTATAATATTGAAGATATTAAGGAAATTGTTTTAATTTTTAAATATTTATAAAATAATAAAATTATTTATTTTTACAATGAAAATGTAATGTTTTTTAAACTATATAAAAGAAGAAATATTAATGATATTTAATCACTATTAATTAAGTTAGAAGCTTAAATGGTTTATATTTCTAATTGGAATAAAATAAAATTCAATTTTATCATTAACAGTGATATACCTCTATTTGGTTTCAATTAAAAATAAGAAGTATTTTAAACTTAATCTTTTAAGTCGAAATTAAATGCAATTTATTGCTACTTATTTAAGATAAATTGTAAACAATAATTTTTGAATGCAAATCAAATGTTTTATTAAACTAAAATCTTATATATTAAATTGAATTAATTAATTAATTCAATTTAATATATTTTGATTTCATTCATGATATAAACCTATTAATAATATAATTATAAAAAAAAATCTAATTTTTATTCATGATTTAAAGTTTACTAAATTAAATGATGGAATTATTGGGAAGATTAAAGCAATTTCAATATCAAAAATTAAAAAAATTACTGTAATTAAAAAAAAATGTAAAGAAAATGGTAGTCGTGCTATAGATTTTGGGTCAAATCCACATTCAAAAGCTGATGATTTTTCTCGATTATAAATTATTTTTTTTGAAATAATAGTTGAAAATATTATTAAAATTAAAGAAATAATGAAAAAAATTATTAATATTATTATAAGAAAATAAATTATTTATATTAAATTATTATTAAACTTTTTGATTGGAAATCAAATATACTAAATATATTATATAAATAATTATTTAAAATCCTCATCAATAAATTCTTACAAAAAGAAATAATCAAACTACATCAACAAAATGTCAATATCAAATAGCAGCTTCAAATCCAAAATGATGAATTTTATTAAAATGATAATTTTTATGTCGAATTAAACAAATCATTAAAAATAAAGTTCCAATAATAACATGTAATCCGTGGAATCCTGTTGCTATAAAAAATGTTGAACCATAAATTCTATTTGAGATAGTAAATGAAGCTTCAATATATTCATAAGTTTGTAAAATAGTAAAATATAATCCTAATATAATAGTAATTGTTAGTCTTTCAAATGTTTGATTAAAATTATTGTTTAATATAGCATGATGAGCTCATTTAATTGAAATACCTGAAGAAATTAAAATAATAGTATTTAATAAGGGAATTTTAAAAGGATTAAATGGTTGAATATTTAAAGGAGGCCATCTTAATCCAATTTCAATATTAGGAGATAACCTTCTATGAAAAAAAGCTCAAAAAAAAGAAATAAAAAAAAAAATTTCTGAAATAATAAATAGAATTATTCCTCATTTTAGACCTTTTAAAACTTTAGTTGTATGATTACCTTGATATGTACTTTCACGACAAATATCTCGTCATCACTGATATATAGTAATAATAATAATGATATAACCTAAAATTAAAAGATTTATTGTAAAGTTATGGAATCATTTTATTAACCCAGAAGTAAGAATTAAAGTACCAATTGCTCCTGTTAATGGTCAAGGACTGTAATCTACTAAATGATAGGGGTGATTGTAAAAATTTTTCATTAATTAATTTACTTCTCTAGAATATAGTAATGTTAAAATAGCAATAACATAGGATTGAATAATTGAAACTGCAAATTCTAAAATTAGTAATAAAATTTGAATTATTAATAAAATTATAATAAATAAATTTGGGATATTTGATCCATTATTTCTAAGTAAAGTTAATAATAAATGACCTGCAATTATATTTGCAGTTAAGCGAACAGCGAGAGTTCCAGGTCGAATTAAATTTCTAATTGTTTCAATTAAAACTATAAAAGGAGTTAAAATTATAGGTGTTCCTTGGGGGATTATATGAATAAATATATGTTGAGAATTATTTATTCAGCCAAATATTATAAATCTTAATCATAAGGGTAAAGAAATTGATAAGGTTAAAGTTAAATGTCTAGTTCTTGTAAAAATATAAGGAAATAATCCTAAAAAATTATTAAATAAAATTATAATAAATAAAGAGATAAAAATAAAAGTTGATCCTTTATTTATATTGTAGTTTAATAATAATTTAAATTCATTATGTAATTTTATATTAATATTATTAAATAAAATTAATAAGCGGTTTGGTAGTAATCAAAAATAATATGGTAAAAAAATAAATCCTAATGATATTCTTAATCAATTTAAAGAAAAAAAGAATAAATTAGTTGTAGGATCAAAAATTGAAAATAAATTAGTTATCATTTTCAAAAAAAGTGATTAAAATTAAATTTTAAATTTTTATTATTTAAGTTATTTTTATTAATAATAATGTAATAATTTATAATATTAAATAGAATTATTAATAAAACAGAAAAAAAAAATAGAAAAATTCAATTAATAGGTATTATTTGAGGAATTAAAGAATATTAATTATTTAATAATTTAAATTTGACATATTTATGTTATAGTTTAACTAATTCTTTATTCATTAGAAGTAGATGTTAATTTACTATAAAATGATTTAAAAGATCAATACTTACTTTCAGTCATCTAATGAAGAGTAATTATTAATTCATTTAATGAAATTATTTATAGAAATAGCTTCAATAACAATAGGTATAAACCTATGATTTGCTCCACAAATTTCTGAACATTGACCAAAAAATATACCTGGTCGATTAATATAAAATCTAGATTGATTTAAACGTCCTGGGTTAGCATCTATTTTTACTCCTAAAGATGGAATTGTTCAAGAATGGATTACATCAGTTGCAGTAATTATAATTCGAATATGTGTTTTAAAGGGTAAAACAATGCGATTATCTACATCTAATAAGCGAAAGTTATTTTTTTCTAAATTATTTGTTGAAATTATATAAGTATCAAATTGAATATTGTTAAAATCTGAATATTCATATGATCAATATCATTGATGTCCAATTGATTTAATAGTAATTAATGGATTATTAATTTCATCTAATAAATAAAGTAATCGTAATGATGGTATAGCAATAAAAATTAAAGTAATTGCTGGTAAAATAGTTCAAATTAATTCAATTAATTGATTTTCTAATAAAAATCGATTTGTTATTTTATTTATAAGTAATATAATTATTATATATCCTACTAAAGTAGTAATTATAATTAAAATAATTAATGTATGATCATGAAAAAAAATAATTTGTTCTATGATAGGTGAATTTCTGTTTTGAAAATTAAAATTTAATCAAGTTGGTATTTCTAAAAAAAGAAATATTTCTTTATAAATGGGGTTTAAATCCATTACATATAATCTGCCATATTAGAAGTTTGTTAAAATTGGAAGTTCATTATATGAATGTTCAGAAGGAGGAAATTTTTGGTATCATTCAATAGAAGAATTTAAATTTATAGAAAATAAAGTTATTTTTTTTGTAATAAAAGAATTTCAAATAATTAATAATATAAATATAGTTCTTAATAAAGAAATATATGATCCTAATCTAGATAAAATATTTCATGATATAAAGTAATCTGGGTAATCTGAGTATCGACGTGGTATTCCAGCTAGTCCTAAAAAATGTTGAGGAAAAAAAGTAATATTTACTCCAATAAATATTGAAAAAAATTGAATTTTTAATAAAAAAGAATTTATTATTAATCCTGTAAATAAGGGGTATCAATGAATAAATCCTGCTATAATAGCAAATACAGCTCCTATAGAAAGAACATAATGAAAATGAGCAACTACATAATAAGTATCATGTAAAGATACATCAATAGAAGAGTTAGCTAAAACAACACCTGTTAATCCTCCAATAGTAAATAAAAATAAAAATCCTAATCTTCATAATATTGAAGGTCTAAAATTTATTTGAGTTCCATGAATAGTTGCTAATCAACTAAAAATTTTAATTCCTGTTGGTACAGCAATAATTATAGTTGCAGAAGTAAAGTATGCTCGAGTATCAATATCTATTCCAATAGTAAATATATGATGAGCTCAAACAACAAATCCTAAAAGTCCAATAGATATTATAGCATAAATTATCCCTAAATAACCAAAAGTTTCTTTTTTTCCTCTTTCTTGAGAGATAATATGGGAAATTAATCCAAATCCTGGTAAAATTAAAATATACACTTCTGGATGTCCAAAAAATCAAAATAAATGTTGGTATAAGATTGGATCTCCTCCTCCAGCTGGGTCGAAAAAAGAAGTATTTAAATTTCGATCTGTTAATAATATTGTAATAGCACCTGCTAATACTGGTAATGATAAAAGTAATAATAAAGCTGTAATTCTTACAGCTCACACAAATAAAGGTATTTGGTCAAAATTTATATTTTTTCTTCGTATATTAATAATAGTAGTAATAAAATTAATTGCTCCAAGAATTGAAGAAATACCTGCTAGATGTAAAGAAAAAATAGCTAAATCAACTGATCTACCTCTATGAGCAATATTAGCTGATAAAGGAGGATATACTGTTCAGCCAGTTCCAACTCCTATTTCAATAATTCTTCTTGAAATTAAGAGAAAAATTGAAGGGGGGAGAAGTCAGAATCTTATATTATTTAATCGAGGGAAAGCTATATCTGGAGCACCTAATATTAAAGGTACTAATCAATTTCCAAATCCTCCAATTATAATAGGTATAACTATAAAAAAAATTATAATGAAAGCATGTGCTGTTACAATAGTATTATAAATTTGATCATCTCCAATTAAAGATCCAGAGTTACCTAATTCAGCTCGAATTATAATTCTTAAGGATGTTCCAATTATACCTGCTCATATTCCAAAAATAAAATATAATGTTCCAATATCTTTATGATTTGTAGAAAAAAATCATTTTCGCAAAAATAAAAATGGCTGAGTTAAGCGATAAATTGTAAATTTATTTACGAAATAATTTTTCTTTTATTATAAGTTTTATAGTCAATAAAATGATTTAAAATTGCAAATTTTAAGGAGTAAAAAAAAATTAAAATTTACTAAGGCTTAAAGAAATAAACTTTATTTATAATTTTGAAGATTATTAGTTTTAATTAACTTAAAACCTTAAAAAAATAATAATCTTCTTAATGGTAAACCTATTAATGTAATAAAATAATTAACTATTAGTAAATAATTATTTAATTTATTTTTAAATTTAAATCATTTTAATTTTATGTAATTAATTATAAATGTAGAATATATAATACGTAAATATAAAAAAATTATAATTAACCTTGTTATAATTAACATTATATTTATAAAAATTATATTATAATTAATTAAGTAATTAATTGTTATTCATTTTGAAAAAAATCCTAAAAAAGGAGGTAATCCTCCTAAAGAAAATAAATTAATTAAAATTATTATTTTTAAATAATTTTTAAAATTATTAGAAAAAAGTTGATTAAAAAAATAAATTTTTAAGAAATTAAATATAAAAATAATAGTTAAATTTAATCTACTATAAATAAAAAAATATAAAAGTCATAAATTTTCTCTAATTAATATTGATGAGATTATTCATCTTAAATTATTAATTGAGGAAAATGCTAAAATTTTTCGTAATGAAATTGAATTTAATCCTCCAATAGCACCAATAATTGCATTAATTATAATAATAATAAATAAAAATTTAAAATTATATAAATAAAAAATTATAATAAGGGGGGTAATTTTTTGTCATGTTATAATTAAAAAACAATTTATTCATGATAATCCTTCAATTATATTAATAAATCAAAAATGGAAAGGAACTGATCCTATTTTTATTAATAAAGGTATATTAATTAATATTAAAGATAAAAAAAAAAATTCTATATTTTTTAATATATTAATATTAATAATTAAAAATATTAAATTTATTGACGAAATTGATTGAATTAAGAAATATTTTAAAGCTGCTTCTGAAGATAATAAATTATTTACATTAGAAATAAGGGGGATAAATCTAAGTAAATTAATTTCTAATCCGATCCAGCAACCAAATCATGAATTAGCTGAAATTGAAATTATAGTTCTATTAATAATAATAAATAAAAAAAATAATTTATTAGAATTAAAATAAAATTTATAAATAAAAAATATATTATATTAAAAATAATAAAATTTAAATTTAATTTATATTTTAATGTAAGATGCATAATAGATTTTGATTCTGTAAGATATAGTTTAATTCTATAAAATATAATAAAGGTAATTCATAAGTATATTACATAATTTGATTCTATCAGAATAATCCTTTTTCAGGCACTTTATTTTTTAAAAAAAAGAGATTCTTTATATTTGAGGTATGAGCCCAAAAGCTTTTATTAGCTTATTTTTAA